AACCCTACAACTGAAATAGATATAGAGTCAATATTCGCCCGCGAAAACTTTATTTTCTTGGATTGCTCAATTTTGAGAAATCCAATACGATAAAAGGAAAAACAAAATAAAGATTCATTATGTTATAACGTTATCAAAAACAAGATTATCTATAAAAAAAAGACTATACTAGAAATATATGTTTAATATGTTTAGTTATATCTCCAAAATATCCAAACAAAGTATACAAATTACTAATAGATTAGATAAAATCTAAAAGAATCCTGCGATTTCATTTATTATTCATTAAATATGTATATCTTAATTCAAATTCAATATTTTGACTCCTTTTATTCGCGAGGAGCTGGATGAGAAGAAACTCTCACGTCCGGTTTTGTAATAGAGATGGAATTCAGAAACAACCATCAACTATAACCCTAAAAGAACCAGATTCCGTAAACAACATAGAGGAAGAATGAAGGGAATATCTTATCGAGGTAATCATATTTGTTTCGGTAAATATGCTCTTCAAGCACTTGAACCCGCTTGGATCACATCTAGACAAATAGAAGCAGGGCGACGAGCAATGACACGAAATGCGCGTCGTGGTGGAAAAATATGGGTACGTATATTTCCAGACAAACCGGTCACAGTAAGACCCACAGAAACACGTATGGGTTCGGGGAAAGGATCTCCTGAATATTGGGTAGCTGTTGTTAAACCAGGTCGAATACTTTATGAAATGGGCGGAGTAGCAGAAAATATAGCCAGAAAAGCAATTTCAATATCAGCGTCCAAAATGCCTATACGTACTAAATTTATTACTTCGGGATAAGAATGTAAAACCAAAGGAAATAGTTCTTGGGAATGAAAAAATCGCAGGTTTCCTTTTTTGGACAAAGAATATTTCTTTTTTTTTTATTCGTCTTTTGCATTGAAAGAACAGATTCAAAAAATGATTCAACCCCAGACCCATTTGAATGTAGCGGATAACAGCGGGGCTCGAGAATTGATATGTATTCGAATCATAGGAGCTAGCAATCGCCGATATGCTCATATCGGTGACGTTATTGTTGCTGTGATTAAGGAAGCAGTACCCAATATGCCCTTAGAAAGATCAGAAGTAGTCAGAGCTGTAATTGTACGTACCTGTAAAGAACTCAAACGTGACAACGGTATGATAATACGATATGATGACAATGCTGCAGTTGTCATTGATCAAGAAGGAAATCCAAAAGGAACTCGAGTTTTTGGTGCTATCGCCCGGGAATTGAGACAATTAAATTTTACTAAAATAGTTTCGTTGGCTCCCGAGGTATTATAAGAGTATTTTAATATTCTAATATAAGATGAGACCATAATATAGTATTCTAATATAAGATGAGACCCTGATATGGTTATAGTAGGTTATTGGAAAGAGATAGATTAAGATTAATTAGTAGATTGTGTCTTACGCATATGCATATACCTTTAATAATTCATATTCATAAACAAATAAGTAAAAAAAAAAAAAAGAAAAACATGTTGATTATATTAAAATTTGGAGGCACAAATAATTTGATTCCATCATGGGTAGAGACACTATTGCTGACATTATAATCTCTATACGAAATGCTGACATGGATAGAAAAAGAGTCGTTCGAATAGCATCTACTAATATCACCGAAAACATTGTTAAAATTCTTTTAAGAGAAGGTTTTATCGAAAACGTGAGGAAACATCGAGAAAGCAACAAATATTTTTTGGTTTCAACTCTGCGACATAGAAGGAATAGGAAAAGGCCCTATAGAAATATTTTAAATTTAAAAAGGATCAGTCGACCGGGGCTACGAATCTATTCTAACTATCAACGAATTCCTAGAATTTTAGGCGGAATGGGGGTTGTAATTCTTTCTACTTCTCGAGGTATAATGACAGACCGAGAAGCTCGACTAGAAGGAATCGGCGGAGAAATTTTGTGTTATATATGGTAAGGCTTCTTATCTCCGAATTGAATCCGAAACTTCCTATTTGTCAAAAAAAAAAATAAAAAGGTCGAATTGTCTAATCTCGTTCCTCCTCCATTAGTTAATACTTCAAGGAGGTTTTACCTGGAATGAAAGAACAAAAATGGATTCATGAGGGTTTAATTACTGAATCGCTTCCCAATGGTATGTTCCGGGTTCGTTTAGATAATGAAGATCTTATTCTAGGTTATGTTTCAGGAAAGATCCGACGTAGTTTTATACGGATACTGCCAGGAGATAGAGTCAAAATTGAAGTAAGTCGTTATGATTCAACTAGAGGACGTATAATTTATCGACTCCGCAATACGGATTCGAAGGATTAGGCGGTTTTTCAACTTTAACACTCCTTTCCATGGAAATACAATTCGAGATTCAAAATTTCAAGAAACTTTTTTTCTTCCAAGAAGTAGATTCAAAATTAAGATAAGGAATGTCAAATATGAAAATAAGAGCTTCTGTTCGTAAAATTTGTGAAAAATGTCGACTAATCCGTAGACGGGGACGAATTATAGTAA